AAATTCGATTTTTTCAAAAAAAAAAAAAGGAATTTATCTATTTCTATATAGGATAAATTAAGGCAGAGATGTGTGTTCTTTTGTGCATATTGAAATTTGAATATAGAATATGATGCTTCTTTCTTTTATAAAGAATCTTTTCTTTCCTGATTTCTATTGAATAATGTCAAAATTATTTTTCGTAAATAAATTAGGTATTCCGCGGGCGAATATTTACTGTTTTCTTTTTCATTTTTTTCTTTCATTCGTAGGTTCAATTCATGACTTTCAGAATAAATAATTCAATTTTTTCTTAGTTTGTTCCGCCATCCCACCTAATGAATTTTTAGAATTTTTTTGAATAGAATTCTACATAGTCACAGGTTCTGTCGTTCCCATAGCTTCTCTATTCATGGTTAGGTCTAAACTCTGCAATGGAGCTTCCAACAAAATTTGTTGTTGAGTCAATTTCCTTAGTTTTCTTAACTCAGGACTCTTTATTCTTTTTTATTAAAATTTCTCTTTTTTATGTATTTTTGAATTGAATATTTGATTATTGATGCTTTGTGACACTGCTTTTTCTTTTATCACATGATTTATAGACCATACATATTGGGATCATATAGCATTGATATCTTGTTCTTTCTTTCTATCACCCCTCCTTTTATAAAAATCCTTTTTTTTTTACTAAACACTGGATAATCTTCTTTTTTCTCTATGAATTAGAGAAAAAAGATGAGATTTCAGTTGCTACAAATATATGATTTATTCATATAGTGACTGTTTCTTAGGATCTTGATAATACGAAGCAATAGGTTGGTTTTTAGTTTTTTTTTATTATGAAATAAGTTTTTAGTAAGGATTAGTTGATTTTTTCAATTCTAACTTTGAAAGAAAAAAAAACTAACGAATCACACACTAAGCATAGCAATTATACTAAAAGAGTCAATTCAATTTTGATTTAACCCTAACTAATTCGAATTCCTCGTTTTTCTCTAATAGAATCAATCAAAGAATTTGTCTTTTTTTTTTCTATCTTGGGGAAATCGATAAGAAATTTTCCCTCTTTGTGAATCAAATTCACTTATTTGTATCTTGACTCTATCCCCTAGTAACACACGTATACGATTACGGCGCATATTGAAAGATCGAAAACCCACAACGATTTGACTATTATGATGCAGACGTACGTGGAACATGATATCTTTGATGGGTTACAAGTCCTTTAGAAAGAAATTGCTCTCTTTCATTTAGATAACTCACAATGGTTTGATTTTTAAGATAAAAAAAAAGATATCTTTGATCGGTTCCACAATTATTCCTTCATAAAGAAATTGCTCTTTTTTATTGATATCTATGTTGGTTTTTCTTTTCTCTTTCATATCTTTTTCCTCGATTATATGGATTAATAGACTTAACTGCTAAATAACGTAAAAATAATTATAATTATTTCTAAAATACAAAATTATTATTATTTTTTTTTATTGACAGCTTTTTTTTCTATTTTTTTGAGGATTACCATATATAACACAAAATCTCTCCTCCAATTCTTTGAAGTCGAGCTTCTCGATCTGTCATTATACCCTGAGAAGTAGACAGAATTACAACTCCTATTCCACCTAGAATCTTAGGAATTCGTTGATATTTCGAATAAATTCGTAAACTGGGTCGGCTTATGCGTTTTCAAAAAATAGTTCTAGTTGCTATAAATATAGAAAGACAAAGTCATTTTTTTCTACTTTGCTCTACTTTCTAAATATCCAAATTTTTAAGCCTAAAACTCCATTGATAGTTTGAATTGTATGAGAACAATAATCTATTTTGGCACAAATTATTTGTAGGGGAAGTTTACCCTTTCTTTTACCTTCTTTACGTGCGATCTCTTTTCCGTCGATACGGCCTGCGAGTTGAAGTTTTATTCCTTTTGTATCTGTTTCTTTAGCTAAATCAATAGCTTGTTGCATTGTCTTTCTAAAGGGGACTCTATTTTTTAATTGTAAGGTTATAAATTCTGCAAGAAGATTAGGTTGGCTATATAATTGTTCAGCTCTTTTGAGTTGAATACGAATTAATCTGGGGTATATAGAAAAGAATTCTTGTTTTTTTACATTTTTCTTGAATTTTGCCAAACATTTCCCTTTTAATAAGAATTTTGGTACGAATCCGCTATAGATGATGACTCGTATAAATGTTTTTTGTGTTCTAAATCCTTGTTTTTCAATTTCTATACGTATAATTCCTTCAAAGCCTAAGGGAGGTAAGGGAGGTAAAGATATTCTCTTTTTTTTACTTTTTTGTTTTTTATTCTTTTGCTCTATTTTTTTTAATTTTTCTAAATATTTCTTGGTACCAATTTGTAAACCTTTTTTGATTCTATATTGTACATAATTCTTGAAAAAATTTCGTATTTTTTGATCTTCTTGTATACTCGTAGAATAATTTTTTGGTTCTTCAAACCAAACAGAATGATGACTATGGGTTGTACCAAGTCTGAAACAAAGTGGATTTGTTTTTTGTCCCATAATTCTCTATTTTCTTTTTTTCATCCATATCTTTTTAAATGAAAAGGAATCTAAATTTTAGATTGATTTAATAAAGATTTCGGTTTTTCCTTGAGTACGACTTTTATAAGACATGTGCTTCTTTTTATTGGATAACTATGTCCTTGAGCACGGGGTCTTGCCTTTTTTCTAATAGTACTTCTATTGACTTCGGCTTTACTAATGAATAAATCAGCTTCGTTTAAACCCATATTATGATTAGCATTTTTTGCTGCAGAATAAACTAATTTGAAAATGGGATAAGATGCTTGATAAGGCATGAAACTTAGTATCATAATTGTTTCTTCATAGGAACGTCCGCGAATCTGATCAATTACTCTTCGCGCTTTGGAAACAGAAATACCTATATGTTGAGCTAAAACTTGGACTCCTTTACTTGAACTTGAGTTCTTTTTCATAGGGTTATCCGCTAGCTTTTTAAAATTTTTCATAAGATTCTTTCTCCTTATGTTTGATCCCTATTTTTTTTGATTCTTCATTACAGATTTATTATCGTTATCATTTATTGCATCTATCCCCCAAAAACGGGTAGGCACGAATTCTCCCAATTTGTAACCTATCATAGATTCTGTTATATAAACAGGTATATGTTCCTTTCCATTATGAATAGCGATTGTACGGCCAACCATGGAGGGTGTAATAGTAGATGCCCGAGACCAAGTTCTTATGATTTCGTTCTCCTGCCCCATTTTTATTTTTTCCGTTTTTTCCGATAAATGCTTAGCTACATATCTTTTCTTTTTCTTTGCTACATATCTTTTCTTTTTCTTTGCTACAAATCTTTTGTTTTGACCTATCACAGTTGATTACTCCTTTTTTTGCATAGTAAAGATTGGCATTCTATGTCCAATATCTCGATCTAAGTATCGAGGTCAGAATAAAAACAATAATGATGAATGGAAAAAAGAGAAAATCCTTTCTTTAGCTCGATAAGGGGCGGATGTAGCCAAGTGGATCAAGGCAGTGGATTGTGGATCCACCATGCGCGGGTTCAATTCCCGTCGTTCGCCCATCACATTATTTCGAATTCCAAAAATTCGATTTTGAATATTCCTATTTACGGCGACGAAGAATCAAACTATCACTATATTTTCTCCTTTTCCTAGTTCTTCTTCCAAGCGCAGGATAACCCCAAGGAGTTGCGGGTTTTTTTCTACCAATTGGGGCTCTTCCTTCACCGCCCCCGTGTGGATGGTCCACAGGGTTCATAACTACTCCTCTTACTACAGGACGCTTACCTAGCCAACACTTCGATCCAGCTCTACCCAAACTTTTTCGGTTCACCCCAAGATTACCCACTTGTCCGACTGTTGCTAAGCAGTTTTGGGATATCAAACGAACCTCCCCAGATGGTAATCTTAATGTGGCCGATTTACCCTCTTTTGCAATCAGTTTCGCTACAGCACCTGCTGCTCTAGCTAATTGTCCGCCTTTTCCATGTGTGAATTCTATGTTGTGTATGGACGTGCCTAAAGGCATATCGGTTGAAGTAGATTCTTCTTTTTTATCAAAAAAACCCCTTCCCAAACTGTACAAGCTTCTTCCAAAGCATACGGCTTTCTAGATGTATATGATGATATAGAAAAAAATAGATCTTTTCATCGTATAATGAAGTATCACATGAGTGGATATTTAGGAATCCTAATCTCCCGAATCATTCATATTATCATCTTCTACATCCTAGGTCTCTCCGTTCCGTCATCTGGCTTATGTTTTTCATGTAGCATTCAGACCGAATGACTCTATCAAATTACGTCGATACTTACACATATTACGGGTAACGTAGGAGACATCTCTTCGGGGGATCTTCATTACCACTGCTTAGCTTTCAATTCGCCTCTGACCATCAAATGAAATGTGAATAACCCGTCCTCCTCTCTTTGAAAGAAGGGGCGCTTCCAGTTCTGTGCGTGCTTCAAACAATTTTCTCCATATTACCATATCTCTAGAGTCAATAATTTTCTATGAGAAACTACTGAACTCAATCACTTGCTGCCCTTACTCAACAGTTTTCTGTTGAGGTCTATTCCATAGAGGTACTCCAAATGGATTAGTGATCGATTTCTAGGTTTTGTCGTAAACCTAATTGGTTACTTCCAATTACGTAAATCAATAGTTCAAACCGCACTCAAAGGTAGGGCATTTCCCATTGATATAGGAACTCCTTTACCAGAAAAAATGGTATCTCCAATTATAGCTCCTCTGGGATGTAAAATATATCTCTTCTCACCATCCTCGTAGTGTATAAGACAAATGTATGTATTTCGATTAGGGTCGTATTCTATGGTTACGATTCTACCAGATATGTCTTTTTGATTCCGTCGAAAATCGATTTTACGGTATAGACGCTTATGACCCCCCCCTCTATGCCTTACGGTAATAATTCCTCTGGCATTACGACCTTTACTACAACGATGTCGTCCATAGATCAAATTATTTCGTGGATTGGATTTCATTTGACTTTCTACGGCTCCATTGCGTGTGCTCCGACTAGAAGTTTTGTATAAATGTATCGCCGTGTTATTAAGTATTTTTCTTTAAGTTCTTTTCTCTAGAAGAGGTGGAATAGAATAAAGAATCTCTAGAAGAGGTGGAATAGAATAACCCGGTCGAAGCGTAATGATCATACGCCTGTAATGCATTGTATGTCCCATAATAGGTGCCATTCTTCTACCCCTTTCGGGGTAGAAGATGACTATTCATAGCTATTACCTTAGTTCGACTCAATCCTTGATTTCTTTCTTTGTTGATCCTGATTCGACATTAGAAGTATGTATACAAGGTCTTCAAGTTCTTCCTCGTGTAATAATTTGTCATTGTTGAACAAATGGTTATCTACTTCTCCTTCCTCTCGGTATCTTAGGAGAATTTCTCCTTTATTAAAAAAAAAATATATATATATAATATATATATATATTTCTATATATAGAAATCTATTCCTCTATGTATTCTTCTCTTTCTTTTTTCTAAGAATCTCATAGGGATCAATAGAAACTATATTCTCATCCGTAGGATCCCAAGTACCCGAATCAATCAATCAAAGATTCGATTCGATCTAAACTCTCCATTGGTAAATGAAATGCACCATGTTGACAAATAGATTTGTTTTTTTGTGCATATTTTTTGTAAATGGATGTCTTACAATTTTCACAATAAGTCCATAAATGAGCCTATCGCGCAAATACATCCTCTGGATTTTGGTATTTCATTAAAGATTCATTCTTCCCCAATAAGCGAAGACTTTTTCCTCTAACTACTGCATATTTGATTCCATCCATAAATCCATTTTCTTCCCTATGAGTTTTAGTATCGATCAGAATTCTAGTTCTTACTCTTCCTATGTTAGGGTATGAATATACTATACCAATTAATTCGTTATGGAAGATCCCATTGAGCCAATTCCGATAGACTTTTTGACCCTTCCTATTAGGGTGCATCCAGTAGGAATTGAACCTACGAATTTGCCAATTATGAGTTGGGCGCTTTAACCATTCAGCCATGGATGCAATTAATGAAATAATATTTCTGATCATAATCTCCACATTGGATCAAGAACGGGGTCAGAGGAGCTAATTCGTATAAAGCCATCGAACCGGCCCAACCAGCAACTAGAGCTGTGTGCATTATAGAAACAGAAAGCAGTCGACCGGGATCATTCAATACGACAGTATGAACACGATACCAAGGTAAACCCATGGAAATACCCCTTTATCAAAGAGAAATAGAAACTTGATTTTATCGTACGTATTAAACTAAGAAGACGATATATTGTGTACCTAAACTTTTTTTTAGTAGATTCTGTGGTTCATTTTTATTTCATCTCATTGAAAAGAAAAATAAGGGAACAACTCTGTTCGTAAGAACAAAGAGAAGCAGATCTATTCTATACCCGATAAGTACCAATACGCAAGGGGAAGATTGCATTATTGGAGAATAAATGGATACTTATTCGAATGATCAATCCTTTCGTTACAGTTTTTTTGAATCCATTCTGTCTTACTCTATCAAAAAACCCTTCCATGTATCAAAATCAAAGAGAAGAAATCGGTGTATCAAAATCGATGTATCAAATAGAAGAAAAAGGAATGAAGACAAGAAATCATGGATTTTCACCTTTCCTTATTTAAGTGAATAAAGGATATGCATTTTTTGGTTGAAATTTTTGAGTATAGGAATACCAAAAGTATCTTTTCGCCGTCCTGGAACCGAAAAGCTTGGCTTGACATATAGTGTGACTTGTCAAACATATTGGGTCATATGAGATTGACCCGTTCTCTTCCCCGATCAAGATATCCGCTGTTTCGCCGAAGAGATATTGTATTGAGTAAACCATCATTCATTCGGAGCACGAAGTCAAATTTCTCAAATTTCAATATGAAAAAAAAATGATATATGTCTTAATTGATACGATTTGTATTACTTAATCTTTTCTTGATATCAAATATATGAATGAAAAAAGACAGAACAGAGATATATCTTAGAATTGAAAGGATTGTGATTCCTTCACTTTTTTTTGAATTCAATTCGAAAAATGGATATTAAAAGTAAAAGCCGCCTTATATTTTCTTTTTATTATAGTTACTTCCAGAATCGAGATTAATATGCAATTAATCATTGCAGCAATAAAATGGAATCAGCTTTTTTATCTGTCTGTTCTGATCTTCTAATGAGTGCAAACCTTTAGGTTTCTAAAATAGCTAATTCGTTAATACAATACTAGAAAAATTTCGTTTATGATAAAAAATTCGTTAATACGAGAAAAAATTACTTAATAAATACAATACGAATAAAAAGAAAATATTTTTCATTTTTATCGTATATATATAAAATAAATAAGAAAAATATGGAGGATCATGAAAACTCTCATTGATTTCGGCCAAATGCAGGCTGTCGTAAAGAATTTTTTAAAGACTTTGATTTTTGTTCTAGCAGGAGTCTTTCTCTATCGTGTCCACAATCAAAATCTAATAGAAAGAAAAAATCTCGATTTGAGGGGGCTTCTTAGTTCGGTTGAATGCAGGGAAGAATCTTTTTGTTCTTCCAATAACTTGGTTGTTTCGCTTCCAAAAGGAAAAACCTTTTCTGGGAGTTTTTTTATGGATGGAGAAGAAATTCATTGTGTTCTTCCAAGAAAGAAAAAGTATATCTGTATCATTCGGAGTTCCTGGTGGTCGAGAAACCTGATCATAAAAAATAGGGACTTGATTTGTAATGAAACCGTAGCTGGAATTCAAATCTCATTCAAAGATAGAAATAACAAAGATCTTGAATTTCTATTGTTGTGTATACATGATCCATACGATGGTTAGTTGGGGGAAGAATCCGCACGAATCGAATTTTTGGTTCGACAATGTGTGGTTGGGAAATCGGTTTATTAGGAAAGGAAAAAATATCTTATGCAATATTGAATATGATTTAACAAGATCGAATCTCATTGAAGTAGAAAATTCCAGCCAATTGAAAAGAATTATATTGTTTATTCGCAACAAAATAATTTCTTCTTTGTACGTCGGTAAAAAAAAAACAATTTTTTTTGACTCTTTCTCTGCGAATCTCTGACACACAAATACCTCACGATCAGGATTTTCCACAAAGGGGTAACACAAGAGATAATTTGTACAAGTCTTTTATGTATAAATTATCTAAATTCTATCGAAAAATTTATAATAAGTTTTACGGATCTTTTGTTTTTCCAAGGACTCTTTATCCAAAGAAATCCAATCTGGAATCCTTAAGATCTTTCATCTCGCCACCAAGAAATTTTGATCCAATTACAGCCGATCCAAAATTCTATAGCTATAGAGAAAGTTCCTCGATCACGGACTTTTTAGAAATTCTTTGGAGATTTTATTCATCATATATGAATCGATCTGATTCAAAAGTTAAGAACTTGCATCCGTATCTCAGTGTCAATTCAAACATGGAGTGTTAATAAAATCCATGTTCTAAGAAATCTTTACCATCCGGAAAGAAAGAAAACTGGAGTCTTTTTCGTTTTCGAAGCAAAAAAAAATATGTTAATAAACGTAGGATCAAGATAACCTTAAAAAAAAAAAGATCTGATTTCTGTGATCATTTTCGAGGGAGATATTAAAGATAAAAAGATAATATTTATTACTACGAGTGCAATATTTACAAAAAATATCTCCCCACGATCTTAACTACGAGTGGGTTCAAACTTATAAGATCCATCCTTTCCGAGATTTATTTCAACTTGATATTACCAAACTTGGTATCAAAAATTCAAGATATTTTTGATATACCATGGGTAATTCTTGAGAAGATTTTTATGAAATGGACTCGGATAAGTGAGAAGATCCTTATGAAATGGACTCTGATAAGTGATAAGTGCGAAGATTTGAACTCTTTCTTTTGTAATGGGAGAAAAGGATAGAAAAAAATTTCAGTGAGACATTACTTCTTCGGTCCGAACCAAGGAATCCGTTAGATATGATGCAACAGAAATCTTTTTCTATCCATTATGATAGATTGAGAAATGAAATAGACGAATCGGAGTTTGAAGAAGGGCACGAAGCGGTGAACCCGCAAGAGATAGAAAACGATTTCTTCAATCAAATAGTTTCAAATAGTTCGGTCTGCTAAAATAAGGCGCTATCTATTTGATAATCTCGAAATTGAGAATATCCATATGAAATCCGGATTTCTTTATTGGGCCGAGTCTTTTCAGGGCAAGTGGCCTCTTGATCACGAGGAAGATAAGCTTCAAGAGGAGGAGCTTCAAGAGAAAGATTCGGAGTTCTTGCAGAGTGGAACAATTCTGTACCAGAAAAAAGAGAGATTTTCCAAAGAACAAAGCGTTTTTCTAATAAACCGATTCATTTGGGAACCTCCGCAGCCATTCTTTTTGGTAGTCATACGGCTGGACTTTTGGTTTTCACGTCGAGAATTGTTTGAGAAGAGGTCTGACCTAGACCTAGATAAGTATCCTTCTTCATCTTTCAATGAAAATTGGTTCAATAAGCAAAAAAAGCACACTGAATTGTTGGCTCGTCGTCAGAGATGGCAAAGAAGACTTAGAATCCATAGTTCCTTATGTAAAGGATCTTTCTCTTCTCATATTCTGTTGGAGAGTTATCAGTATTTAGCAAATCTGTTCCTATCTAAGGGAAGGCTCTTGGATCAAATGAAAAAAATATTGTTGAGAAAGAGATGGCTTCTCCCGGAGTAAATGAACCATTTGATTTGTGGAACAGGAGAAAGATTTCTCCATTCCTTATCCGTAAAGATATATGGCCATGAAAAAGGGGATTAAGTGGAAGAGGATTGGCCGGGTGGTAGAGTCGTGGAAACACTTGTTTATTCGATATTTTCGACCTTAGTTCATATGCTACTGTTGAAGCATGAATTGAAATCTTAGATCAAAGCACTATGTATGGATGATAGAAACTGCCTAAACAAGAATGAATTCCTTTCTTGTTTAGGCGAACAACCAAAAACAGAGTAGAAAAACTGATTCATTCAGATCGACATGAGGGTCCAACTCCATTGGATTGCCAGAATCCATGTTGTATATTTGAAGCAGGTTGACCCCCGTACTTCTCTCATGAACCCTCTTCCTGCTGAGCCCCTTGGTCCACAGAGAAAAAATGTAGGGCTGGTGCTAAAAATTCATCACGGAAGAAAGGACTCAAAGAGCCGGGATCCCTAAGGGGATCACTAACTTATACTAAAACGAATAGTAATCTAATAGAAAAGAACTATTTTTTCTGTATACTTTCCCCAGTTCCATTGCTACCGCGGGCCTTACGCAATCGATCGGATCATATAGATATCCCTTCAACACAACATAGGTCATCGAAAGGATCTAGGACAATTCACCAAAGCACGAAAGCCAGGATCAGAAAGTTGATTCCTATTTCAAGAATGCATAACCGCATGGATAAGCTTACACTAACCCGTCAATTTTGGATCCAATTGGGGATTTTCCTTGAGAAGTATCGGGAAGAAATTGGAATGTAATAATATAGATTCATAAAGAAGAAAAGGTTCTCTATGGATTCAAAGGGTATACCTATGGGATAGAAGAATAAAATTCGAAATGAAATAAAGAATCCAGGCGCGCAGCGAGGAAATCAAAAAAAAAGTAGAAGAGCCCGGATTCAAAATGAAGAAATTGAAACTCAAAAAGGATCCTTC